ATTAAACCAGATAGTTATATGAGTGAGAAAAAAACGGCTTGTAAATTTGCAGTAAAGTAATAAGGGTTTGAATCTCATTTACTAATGTACAAGAATTAAGTAAAAGTAGTTTAGTAGAGACGGTTTACCCCAAGAATGGTTGATTAGTCATCATGGCTTGAAGCGGGTTCAAAAGATCAACCATATGGAATTTTTAATATCTATTACTATAGATGTTATTACCATAATGCAAGGTTGAGCAAAAATAGGTGGATGGTTAGGAAGACCAAGATACACAAAGGATTTGTAATGGAGTTTATAGGAGTTATCCAAGAGGATATTTCTGTACAAAAAAGGAATTTGAATTGGGACTTTAAGTTAGTAGAAATGATAAAGAAGTACTCCCCACGATTCCGATCCAGAGTATGTTCCTATCCACTGATTAAATAAATAACTATTAAGAACGAAGTAATCTTTTACTTTGGTTAAAGTCCCTTTTTATGAGAAAGAAGAATAGGAACGAAATAAAATAGAAAGAATAGAATTGAAAAAAAGAGATAGATTATTGTCATGATTTATAAACACAAATCTCGTGTCTAATTCATTTTTTTTTCGTAATTAAAATAATAGGTTGAAATATCTATGTGATATTTTTACAAAAAAGTTTTTTATTCAAGGATTTAGTTATTAATCAACAAAGAAAAATAAAAATTATTTAAAGGATAAGATAAATTCAGAAGCACTTTTTATTTATTAAAATATAGCAGACAGAATTCCATTGGTATAATTCGGAACCTTAGGTGGGGTGTCTATCTATCCTATCAAATATCAAGATTCAAAAATAGCGAAGGTTCTTTAGATTTATTTATGACCTCCGAGGAGCCGTATGAGGTGAAAGTCTCATGTACGGTTCTGAAATAGCGATGGAGCAGTGATGTTATCATCGACTATAATTATCTAACAGTTCAAGTACAGTTGATATAATTGAAGCGCAATCAAAGTATGGTTTTTGGGGGTGGAATTTGTGGCGTCAACCTATAGGGTTTTTTATTTTTCTAATTTCTTCTCTAGCCGAGTGTGAAAGATTACCCTTTGATTTACCAGAAGCCGAAGAAGAGTTAGTAGCAGGCTATCAAACCGAATATTCCGGTATAAAATTTGGTTTATTTTATGTTGCTTCGTATCTGAATTTATTAGTTTCTTCATTATTTGTAACAGTTCTTTACTTGGGGGGTTGGAATTTTTCTATTCCGTATATATCCGTTCCTGGATTTTTTGATATAAATAAAGCCGGTAAGGTTTTTGGAACAATAATTGGTATTTTTATTACATTAGCTAAAACTTATTTATTCTTGTTCATTCCTATTGCAACAAGATGGACTTTACCGAGACTTAGAATGGACCAACTTTTGAATCTTGGATGGAAATTTCTTTTACCTATTTCTTTAGGTAATCTATTATTAACAACTTCGTCCCAACTTCTTTCACTCTAAAGAACTACAATAATATTCACAACTTCTCTCAAACAAGAGAAAGAAAAAAAAACCTTTTAAAATATTCACTATATGTTCCCTATGGTAACTGAGTTCATAAATTACGGTCAACAAACAATACGAGCAGCCCGGTACATCGGTCAAGGTTTCATGATTACCTTGTCCCACGCGAATCGTTTACCAGTAACTATTCAATATCCCTATGAAAAATTGATCACCTCGGAACGTTTCCGGGGCCGAATCCATTTTGAATTTGATAAATGTATTGCTTGCGAAGTATGTGTTCGTGTATGTCCTATAGATCTACCTGTTGTAGATTGGAAATTGGAAACAGATATTCGAAAGAAACGCCTGCTTAATTACAGTATTGATTTTGGAGTCTGTATATTTTGTGGTAATTGTGTTGAGTATTGTCCAACTAATTGTTTATCAATGACTGAAGAATATGAACTTTCTACTTATGATCGTCATGAATTGAATTATAATCAAATTGCGTTGGGTCGGTTACCGATATCAGTAATTGATGATTATACAATTCGAACAATTTTGAATTCCCCTCAAATAAAAAAATAGATCCTTTTTTTGAATCCAAAATTTTTCAATTTCAATTACTGAGGTTCAGTTTGAACCCCAAAGAATGAAGTTTTTGCTTGTTCAATACAAACTATTAATTGATTAGTGAGAATCTTAGCTTAATTTGAATTGAAAAAAATTACTCTATTTTTATTTAAAATATATAGTTTCAAACTCGAATAGGAAATGCGGGTGATCCAATAACTTTATCTACATCAATCTACACTTATTCGTTTTATCGTTTTACAATTTAAAAATATCAGAGTAACTTCTTTTTCCTGGTCAGTTCAATTAAATCATGAAAGATTTTGATTTTTATATTTTTCTATAAAAAAATGGATTTACCTGGGCCAATACATGATTTTCTTTTAGTCTTTCTGGGATCGGGTCTTATATTAGGAGGTCTAGGAGTAGTAGTACTTCCCAATCCAATCTATTCTGCCTTTTCGTTGGGGTTGGTTCTTGTCTGTATATCTCTATTCTATATTCTATCAAACTCCTATTTTGTAGCTGCCGCGCAACTCCTTATTTACGTAGGAGCTATAAATGTTTTAATCATTTTTGCTGTTATGTTCATGAATGGTTCAGAATATTACAAAGATTTTCATCTTTGGACCGTGGGGGATGGAGTTACTTCGATAGTTTGTACAAGTCTTTTTATTTCACTAATTACGACTATTCTAGATACGTCATGGTACGGGATTATTTGGACTACAAAATCAAATCAGATTGTAGAGCAAGATTTGATAAGTAATAGTCAACAAATTGGAATTCATTTATCAACAGATTTTTTTCTTCCATTCGAATTCATTTCAATAATTCTTTTAGTTGCTTTAATAGGTGCAATTGCTGTAGCTCGTCAATAAGAATTCTTTAAAACTAGGAATTCAAATCAAACTTTGTTCTTGGTTATCACATTTATTTTCCTTCATAAATTCTTTGATAAAAGAAAGGGGTTGATAAAAGAGAAAGGCTTTAGGACAGTCTATTACCAACGGATTACTTTACTTTATTCCAGCCTTTCTATATGAAAGTAAATAGAATGCGTTGAATTGTTTGAAATGAATCAAGATTGATAAGGAGTTGGTTAATGATACTAGAACATGTACTTGTTTTGAGTGCCTATTTATTTTCTATCGGTATCTATGGATTGATCACAAGTCGAAATATGGTTAGAGCCCTTATGTGTCTTGAACTTATATTAAATGCGGTTAATATCAATTTTGTAACGTTTTCCGATTTTTTTGATAACCGTCAATTAAAAGGAGACATTTTCTCTATTTTTGTGATAGCTATTGCAGCCGCTGAAGCAGCTATTGGACCGGCTATTGTTTCATCAATTTATCGTAATAGAAAATCAACCTGTATCAACCAATCGAATTTGTTGAATAAATAGTATAGTATTAATCATATAAATTCTAATATCTTGATAAATGAAGGCGTGTTTACTCTGTAAGGTATGATTGTGGGTACAAAAATATAAGAAATAAAAGTATTTTGGTTCTCTCTCTTAACAACCCAGAAGTGTAGATTTATCAGAAAATTTCTGATAATTTATTGATTCATCTAGTATCTCAATATAGAATTCGTTTCTAAACTTACTAGATCGAAAATCTATAACGTTCAAAAATGTATAGATCCAATGTCACATTCAGTAAAGATTTATGATACATGTATAGGATGTACTCAATGTGTCCGGGCTTGTCCTACTGATGTATTAGAAATGATACCTTGGGACGGATGTAAAGCGAAACAAATTGCTTCCGCTCCAAGAACAGAGGACTGTGTTGGTTGTAAGAGATGTGAATCCGCCTGTCCAACGGATTTCTTGAGTGTTCGGGTTTATTTAGGATCTGAAACAACTCGCAGTATGGGCCTAGCTTATTGATCTGTTCCAGAAAACTTTACTTGAATCCATTTGATTTTTTTTTTACCGACTAAACCCGTGCTCGAAAATCAAATGATTTTCGAGCACGGGTTTAGTGGTCCAAGTGTATCTTGCCTTTACCACGAATTATTTTCCTTGGTTAACAATAATTGTAGTTTTCCCAATATTAACTGGCTCCCTTATTTTCTTTCTTCCCCATAGAGGGAATAGGCTAATCCGTTGGTATACTATAAGTATATGTATTTTAGAACTCCTTCTAACAACTTATACATTCTGTTATCATTTTCAATCGGACGATCCATTAATCCAATTAGTTGAGGATTCTAAATGGATTAATTTTTTTGATTTCCATTGGAGGTTGGGAATAGATGGACTTTCTATAGGGCCCATTTTACTGACTGGATTTATCACAACTTTAGCTACTTTAGCGGCTCGGCCAATTACTCGAGATTCTCGATTATTCCATTTCCTGATGTTAGCAATGTACAGCGGTCAAATAGGATTATTTTCTTCTCAGGACCTTTTACTTTTTTTCATCATGTGGGAGTTAGAATTAATTCCTGTTTATTTACTTCTATCTATGTGGGGAGGAAAGAAACGTCTGTACTCAGCTACAAAATTTATTTTGTACACTGCAGGAGGTTCCGTTTTTCTATTAATAGGGGTTCTAGGTATCGGCTTATATGGATCTAACGAGCCAATATTAAATTTTGAAACATCAGCTAATCAGTCGTATCCTGTGGTCTTAGAAATAATATTATATATTGGATTCTTTATTGCTTTTGCTGTCAAATTGCCGATTATACCCCTACATACATGGTTACCAGATACCCACGGAGAAGCGCATTACAGTACTTGTATGCTTCTAGCTGGAATCTTATTAAAAATGGGAGCATATGGGTTGGTTCGTATCAATATGGAACTACTACCCCACGCCCATTCTATATTTGCCCCTTGGTTGGTAATAGTAGGTACCTTGCAAATCATCTATGCAGCTTTAACATCTTTTGGTCAACGGAATTTAAAAAAAAGAATAGCCTATTCCTCTGTATCCCATATGGGTTTCA